CTCCGCGGCTTGATCGAACCAAGCCTCCGCAATTTCAGAATCTCCCTGCCGAATGGCCTGTTCTCCTCGGTCAGAATAGGCGAGCAAATTCCTTCCATTAGAACCGTACTTGAGAGTTTCCTACCTCATACGGCTCAGCAGTCAATTCTTTTGGTGTCCCATTTTTTTCTCGAGTTAACCAAAAAAGGTTAATTCGATGAGTTTCAAACTTGAATTTTGATTAATAAAAACAATCCGTTTTATCTTTTCTCCCACCTTCAGAAGAATAAAGTGTAGGCATTCTACTATCGTTATAAGTTTCTGAAAGGTAACTATCTCGGTTTTATCTATATATAGAATCTTTGAAAAAGACCTTCTCTCATAAGAAAGACTTACTATCTTTGGGATCTGATACTACACCGCTGCTCAATACTTTAGGGGATCGACTCTGTTACATAAGTTGATTCCTAACTTATGTCTCATATTCATATTATGAGATAAGTAAGCAGTTCTTATTGTATCGGCCAAAAATCGCGTTAATTGATCTTTACGATGCTTCCTCTAGCAATTAGATCTGTTATCCATAGAAGCAAGTATCTAGGCATATTTTTTTGTTCATATTTTGACTTATATGAAGTTACTTTATTTGCTACAGCTGATAAAAATCGTTGTTTTGGACGATGCATATGTAGAAAGCCTAGTTCTAGTGAATTTCTAGTAAATTTTGGTCTTTTTTTTTTCTTTCTATAGTGGAGATAGTCGCACGTAATGACAGATCACGGCCATATTATTTAAAGCTTGTGGTAAGAAAGGGTTTCGTTCTAGTGCCCGAAAATAATATTCCAAAGCTTTTGTGTGTTCTCCGTTACTTGTGTGAATAAGACCTATATTATAGAGTATATAACTTCGATCATAGGGATCAATTTCTAACCGCATAGCTTCGTAATAATTCTGTAAAGCTTCTGCATAATTTCCTTCGGATTGAGCAGACATTCGTTACGGTCGTCATTCAATTCAAAGAATCTCCGTTCCAGAACCGTACGTGAGATTTTCATCTCATACGGCTCCTCCCTTATGTGCATAATGAAAATAATACTATAGAATAAAATAAGGAGTAAAATATTCTCATTATGAACTGAGCGGGGCTAGTGTTTTTACAAGAAATCTCTAGCCAACCTTTCTGCAAAAGATGTTTTCTTAACATCAAGCATGCTGATACTAGATAAAAATATTAAGTTAACTCCAACAATTTCTTTGTCCTCAATCTTTCTTAATCTCTCGGAATTAGTCACTTCAACAGTCTTCGATGGTTATACGGGTATCCAAAGTACGAACGAGATGGATGTTTGTTGTCCCAACCATTCTTCTTAGTTCCGATCCCAAAAAAGAAAAAAGGAGATAATTTCTAACAAAGTTTTCATGTTGTTGATTCCTAGGCGTAGTGCTTCTTCCTCTATGCCGACTATAGGTACTAGTGGGGTAGGGTTAACCTTGCAATACGCAACCCCATAGACCTTAGTGTAACCTTTCGTTCAATGCTAGAATTGGCAATTGAAGCATCTGAGGCTGCATTAATCGGGGATACCCGACAGAAGGAATTGTTTTATTTATATTAGAAACTTCACCTTCAACAAGCGTAGAGTCGAGTTCTTTCAAATCTTTCTATCCCGACTAATGTGTCTTTCTCCTAAGACTTGAAGCGATAAATAAATAAAAATCAAACCACACCATCTCTGTAATAAGTAAATGCCTCCTTTTCTCCCGAAGTTGTCGGAATTATTCGTAATAAGATATTGGCTACAATTGAAAAGGTCTTATCAATAAAATTTCCAGTTATCCGGGATCTAGGCATAGGTAGCAATCCATTTTTTAATGTCTTTTAATTACCTCTCATGAGAAAACGATCCCACAAAAAAGCAGTTCTACAGTACAAAATAACATAAAAACAGACTGAATTAAAAAAAAAGATAGACTGAGCATTTGAGACGTTCCAATCCAATGATTTAAACCGATAGAAATAATATAAATATCAAAAAAGGACGGAAGGGCTTGTTTTACAAACACAAATATCTATCGATCGTTATTGTTTTTAATCTTTATTTAACTTTAACAAAGAGTTTGTCATAAAAAAAAAAAAAATATCTTTATCCCCCAATTTAGAAGGAAAGTTCTTTATTTGAATTTGATTCAAAATTTTCGATTTTTCTTTTTTTTATAGTTCGAATTGATTGTACATACCATATTTACTCAACAATCTAATACGAATGATTCGCGATTCACTCAGTTTCTGGGACATAATCATTATGTAGGAGAGATGGCCGAGTGGTTCAAGGCGTAGCATTGGAACTGCTATGTAGGCTTTTGTTTACCGAGGGTTCGAATCCCTCTCTTTCCGTCCCTTCACTTAATTTATCAATATTATACTGATCGCAATGTATCAAATCCCATAACCACATAACAATGGATACCTTTATTCCAACAGTTAGACCTTTCCTTTATATAGAGTCTCTATTCCTAATTTCTGCGTTACAGAAAAGAAAATCCTGCAAAAAATGTAAAGGAATGAAAATATCCCTATCGTTCTACGATATATTAATGGGAGAAAAATCCCCCGATCAAACCGGTTTCTTTACTTGGGCGATAGGAGACAAAATTTTCCGAACTCTTGTTATTTTAGTTCGGGTTAAGTCTGACGAGAATAATATTCGACTACTAGCAATTCATTTATTTTCAAGCCGACCCATTTGCTATCTATTATTTGATTGACCAATCCTTTATATTGAAATGGGTGAAGAGTCAAATGTTTTGGCAATTCCTCCTGGGGGGCTGAATCGAGATAATTTTTAATCATAGCTCTAGATTTTTGTTCATCCCTCGCTGTAATAACATCTCGGGGTTTGCAGCGATAACTTGGTATATCTACTATACGACCATTAACTAAAAAATGTCTATGATTAACTAATTGGCGGGCTCGAGGAATCGTTGACGCCATACCCAATCGAAAAAGGATGTTATCCAACCGCATTTCAAGTAATTGTAGTAAAACCCGACCTGTTGAACCTTTGGCTTTTGCGGCGATACGAACGTATTTAAGTAATTGTCGTTCTGTAAGACCATAATGAAAACGCAATTTTTGTTTTTCTTCTAAACGAATACGATATTGAGATTTTTTACCCGAGCGTGATTGATTTCTAAGATCGCTCCCGGCTCTAGGCTTTTTACTAGTTAGTCCCGGTAAAGCCCCCAGACGGCGTATTTTTTTGAAACGAGGCCCTCGGTAACGTGCCATAAAAACTCCTTGTTTTCCTTATTTTTTTTTGTTGAATTTTCAGAAACCTAAATTAAAACTGAACTAAATTGAACTAACGGATCAATAACTATGATAAATAAATAAATATGATAAATGAAGGAAAATCTACTGAAATAGTAGACTACAAAGAATTATGAGATGGATTGTATCCATATCCGGACATTATTATATATATACCAAAAATGTATATAGAAAAAATATATACCAATAATATATATAGAAAGCAAAGGGGTCCTTTTCTTGTTCTTGCTTTGTTCTGCAGAGATTTAACTACTCTAAGTTTTGTTCATAATTAGGAGTTCTTACCACATAAGAATCGTTCACCCTTGGAAAAAAGGGAAAAGCATCCAAATCCATATTCTTTGATTTCAAAAAAACACGTGTAAAAAATCAAACAAATAGAGAAAAGCCGGCTATCGGAGTCGAACCGATGACCATCGCATTACAAATGCGATGCTCTAACCTCTGAGCTAAGCGGGCTCACATAACAGAAATTGTACATGCATAGGAATTTAATAAACTAATGGAATCTTGGCTATTAACTTTTTATTCTTTTTTTTTCGATATTCATATTAATTAATTCATATTAATTATGAATAACGAAAAAAAAAAAAAGAATCGATCCTTCAAGTATTCAAAATTGCACGAGAAAAAATGAGAGTAAGAGAAATATATCTAATAAATGTGTTCTATATACATCTATATTGAATTGCGGATAGAGAAATGATAGAATCCTTTCTGATTAGACTAAATAAGGGTCTCCGCTAGAGATGAAAGAAGATAGACAAGAAATAAAAAAAGGCTTTTTATAGGAATCACTATCTAATGACTTCAACAGTTCCAGTAGAATACAAATGAAAAAGGGGGATAATAATAAGATCTTAATCTCAAAGCAAAAAAGGGGATATGGCGAAATTGGTAGACGCTACGGACTTAATTGGATTGAGCCTTGGTATGGAAACTTACTAAGTGATAACTTTCAAATTCAGAGAAACCCTGGAATTAAAAATGGGCAATCCTGAGCCAAATCCTGTTTTCCGAAAACAAAAAAAGTTTCATAAAGACAGAAAAAAAGGAAGGATAGGTGCAGAGACTCAATGGAAGCTGTTCTAATAAATGAGGTTGACTGCGTTGCATTAGTAAAGTAAACCTTCTGTCAAAACCCCAGAAAGGATAAAGAAAGTAAAGTATAACCATATATACATAGTAATAAAATACTATCTCAAATCTCAAATGATTAATAGGGCCGTGAATCCATAATCCATATTCATATTTTTTTTATCTTTAATCCATTCCAGTTTTTTTTATCTTTAATTTCTTTTTTATCTTTCTATTTTTTATCTTTCTATATATTTTATATAGAAATATATAAAAAAAAAAGAATAATTGACTTGATTCCAAATTGAGGAAAGGATTTACTATTAATTCATCAAACCATTCACTTCATAGTCTGATAGATAACTGACTAATCGGACGAGAATAAAGATAGAGTCCCATTCTACCTGTCAATATTGACAACAAGGCAATTTCTAGTAAGAGGAAAATCCGTCGACTTTAGAAATCGTGAGGGTTCAAGTCCCTCTATCCCCAAAAAAGGATGGCTCGGCTCCTTAATTCTTTTTATCCCATTCTCTCTTTTAGTTAACGGTTCAAATTTCGTTATCTTTCTCATTCATTCCATTCTTTGACAAACATATTTGGGCTGTATTTT